AAATGGAAGACGTAAAAAAAATGCCATCCATAACATCTATGTCAGCCCTTCTGTCCGAATCTGTCTGAATGCATTCAAAACATCCCGCTTTTTAGATGATCCCTCTAGAATCTAGAAGAGGCGGATTCTAACAATCTTTTTTTTTTTCTAGTTACTTCGTTCTCTATTTCTATTTAAGAGAATCCTTAGGAAAAGTATTTTATTTTCATCGAGCTAAAAAAATAGAAATATGTCGATATCTCTAGTAAACTAAAGTAATCGTTTAATAGCTATTTTGCTTCAATCTCTCCTATACAAAAAAAATGGAAGATTTAGTTACGATAAAAGGACTTTCTATATCTTTTTCCATGGATCCTTTACTCATACTCAAAAAATTGGGAGTATTGATCCAATTCAAAAAACTTATGTTTTTGTAATTTCATAATTCAATTTGTCAATTTCGAATTGATTCTTTTTGAATATAAATTACGATAATGTATATTATTCCTCGAATTGTTCGTTGAGAGGTAAAGGATTAAACCCTTTTAAGATAAGAAATAAAGTTTTTGATCGGAAATCAAACGAGGGATCCCTTAACTAGTAAGGGATCCATAGAACGAATCGCACTTTTACCACTAAACTATACCCGCTTCAATGCGATTATTGTATATAAATGTAACTTTTGTCCAACAAGGGAATCAGAAATAGGATCATAAAAGAATCATAAAATTTATAGTGTTGACGTGTTTCGTAAGGGGATCTAATGGAATTAAGAAAAAACGACCCATTGGATTTTTTTATTTTGTTTTGCTAAAGGTGTTTTGACAGATACATCTCGACAAAACTACTTAAGCCATAATAAAAAAATGCATTGTGCAAAAATCCTTAGTTCCATTCTTTTTTTTTTCTTTTTTCTTTTAGATACTTTACCAGAAAAAAAGAAAGAGTAATAAGAAATGACATTCTTATGTTTGATCTTGTTTCAATAACAAGTATTTTTTTTTCAGATCAAATAAATCTTTTTTATCCAGAATTCATGGGAACAAAAAAGGCCCGGCTAGGTGTACTAACCTGGCCGGGCTGAAAAACAAGTTTTTTATTCTTTATTCTATATTATTCTATAAATTCTAGAATTTATTCTAGAATTTTCTATAAATAAATATTAGAATTATCTTCTAATTATATTATATATATTATATAAATAGAGATAAAGATAAGATAGAAATATGAAATTAAATAAAAAAAAAAAGAAAGGGCCCTTTTCAATTGGGGAGAGATGGCTGAGTGGACTAAAGCGTCGGATTGCTAATCCGTTGTACGAATTTTTCGTACCGAGGGTTCGAATCCCTCTCTTTCCGTTTCCATCAATGATTTGGTATTTTATTTACCTTTTTTTGAATTTATAGAACAGAGTCTCTTTTGTTTCTTTTCTTTGTTTGTTTGAATTTTTTATTAACGATATTTAATAAATTATTATGATTTTATATTTCTTTTTCATTTTTGAAATATTGAAAATTGAATAGAAATATTGATTTCTAATTTATTTATATTTAATTTTTATTTAATATATTTATAAATATATTTATAAATTGAAAGATGAAAAATAGATAATAAGAATATTTCAAAATCAAGCACAAGCAAGGAAAACACAGAAAACAAAAGAATAAAAAATCATATTTTTTATTCTTCACGTCCCGGATTACGTCCTGGATCGTTAGATAAGAATCCAAAGATGAAAAGAGAAACAAAGAATATCACTACCGTGTAAACAAAAAGTTTTAGAGTAAGCATTACACAATCTCCAAGATCATTAAAAAAAAAGAAAGAGAATAGATTCTCCTATAGTACACCTGAGGATTCACACTGGAAAACTTATCTGATCTTAGAAATCAAGATTGTTAAAATGTTCGAATCCTTTTTTCGAATAAATTATGAATTTTTCTAGGACAGTATTCAAATTAAAGATCTCATCGAAAACTTACAGCAGCTTGCCAAACAAAAGCTAAGAGAAAAAAGAGTACAGGTATTACTGGCATAATATCTACAATTGGATTCAAAAAAGCATAGGCTTCAGGTAATTTTGCGAAGAAAAAACTACTTGAATAAAGAGCAGAGTTAATACAAATACAGACCAAACTAAAGATATTAAGCATAACAAACATTTTGTTCTTTAAGATAATTGTATTTTTTCTTTTTGTGAATTAAATTCAAAAAAAAATTAAAATTAAGTTAATATAGTTAATATTATTAAGTATTAAGATTCAGTTTATATTTGAAGTTTATATTATTATTAATATATTATATTCTATTCTGAATTTTCTAATAAATGGATTTTCAATCTCATTTCTTTTTTTTTTATTAATTAATAGTATAAATCATAAATGAAAAAAAAAAAAAAAAAAAAAAAAAAAGAAATAATAATATAATAATAATGAATTTTTTATTTAATTAATATTAATAAGAAATAAAAAAAAATTTAAAATCAAAATAATAAAATAATAAAAAAAATCGAATACGAATATTAGAATAAAAAATCGAATATAGAATATAATATATAGAAGAAAAAAATCGAATTAATTACGAAAAAAATGATGAATCAAATAACAAAAAGTAGACCCCCAAAATCCTTCTTTGATTTGAACTTATCAAATTCAAAATCTTTCCATTCTGAAATAAAAAGAAATAAAAAAATAGAAGAAATCAGACTTTCATGCAATATCTTAATTGAATTATATGTAATGATCAATAATTTAAGTTTCATTCTATATCTAGACATATCAAAATTCTAGCAACAATTTATTCTATAGATATTTAGATATTTGGACTGGAATTGACGAACAACCAATATCAATAATAGTGTTTAGTAGTGTCGAATAAAAATAAAAATGGGGCGTGGCCAAGCGGTAAGGCAACGGGTTTTGGTCCCGCTATTCGGAGGTTCGAATCCTTCCGTCCCAGAGCATATCCATTCATGATATATATCATATCTGAATACAAATTATATATCATAATCAAGATTGCCCTTTTTTGAGAAACCTTTTGTTTAAGAGTATATAATTATATAATATTGGGTAGAATGTGATTCTTCTTTTTTTTTTTAATGATTCATCTCTAAATCGAGTCACTTTGAAAATGTGGATTCAAAAAAAAAGAACTTATTTTTTTTATTTATTTATATATTTAAAAATTTTTTCTATATTTAAAAATTAAAAATATATTTAATATTATATTTAATATTAATATATTTAATATTGAATATTAATTCAAAAATTTTTAAATTTAAATTGGATTTTGATAATAAATCAAAATCTTCTATTAAAATTTTGAATTCTAATTCTATATTTTTTTCTATTTTGAATAAGAATATTTTGAATCTCTATTTTTCTAAAAAATAAATAGAAATAGAATTTCTATTCTATTCCTACAATATCGAATTAATTTGAATTTTTTTTGATGCTTCTTTACTTTTACTTTAGAGATTTTCCATTCATATAGAAGGAAAAAAGATGGATTATTATGGATCGATTGAATCAATGACTATTCATGATTTCAGAATTGAATCAATTACATGCCGGCTCCAAACTAGAGGAATGTTATGGTAAAACTTCGTTTGAAACGATGTGGTAAAAAGCAACGTGCGACTTGAAAGACATGATTACATTAGCCGTGGATTCTTACATCCACCATTTTTTCTATTATATAGAAATGAAGGTGCTCTTTCTCGACATCGTTTGTTCTATTCCACTCGAATTTCTTTTTTTGGGGAGGAGGGAGGGTTTGATGATGGAAATAGTACATGATGGAGCTCGAGTTGATTCATTTCTCAGGGGCAAGTTTCTAGGGTTAGTGAAAATTAATAAGTTACAACAACTTCGTAAGTATATTTTCGCTATAGAAATCGAAAGGATCCAATTCGAGCAAGTTAAAAAAAAAAGTAAAATTTGTTGAAATTGGTAAAACTATTTCGACCAAAAGTGGATCTGGGGGAATCAACCATCTATTTGTACGATTCTTTGATGGAAAGAAATCAAAAATGGGTATGTTGCTGCCATTTTTGAAGTGATTAAAGATCCTCGAAATAATGTCTAAACCCAATGATTCAAGGAAAAGCTAACGGATCGTGGAACAAGTAAATACCGTTTTCAATTGTCTCAACAACTATATTACACTGACTGAAGACGAAAAATAGATTCTAAAGCTAAAGCTAAAGGAGACAGACAAGAAAGGGGGTAGAGACCGCTCAATAAATGAAATAAAATACCTAACTAAAGGTTTTGTTTTCCTTTGAGTTATTTGAGAGTTATCCAACTTGAGTTATGAGGTTGCGAATACGAGTGATTTTTTTTCGGGAAAGAATAGAAAAAAAAAAGTATTTAATTTAAATCATAGGCTAATTGATTTGATGATTTTATGAATCTATTTGACATCATAATTCTATACATAAACAAGATTTCGAATTTTCTCGAGCCGTACGAGGAGAAAACTTCTTATACGTTTCTAGGGGGGGTGTATTGTTTATCTATATCTATCCCAATGAGCCGTTTATCGAATCGTTGCAATTGATGTTCGATCCCGAAGAGAGGGGAGAGATCTTCGGAGAGTGGGTTTTTATGATCCGATAAAGAATCAAACCTATTTAAATATTCCTGTTATTCTATATTTCCTTGAAAAAGGCGCTCAACCTACAGGAACTGTTCAGGATATTTCAAAAAAGGCGGGTGTTTTTATGGAACTTAATCCTAATCAACAAACGAAATTCAAAATAAATAAATAAAAAAAAAAAAAAGAAAAAGAGGGTGTGGATGACTTTTATGTAGATTTTTATAATCTTTTTCTCTTTAATTCGTTTATTTTCTTCATTGTATTCTTTTTTCAACATTAATATTGACAACAGTGCATCAAACAAATATAATCCGATCGTGACTAAAAGGATCCATTTATTCACGTTCCATAGGATTTTTTTACTTCATTTCATCAAATAGATGGGTTCGTTGGATTTTCTGTGATAGAAAGAAGAAAAGAAGTTCTTTTTTTTAATTAAAGAAATTCTTTTCTTTCTTTATTTCTTTTTTCTTTATATTTTAGAATCTTTAATATTCTTTATAATATACTTTAGAATATAATAATAATAATATAATATTCTAAGCAAAATTAGAAATTAGAAATTGGAATATAAGAATATAAATATAAATAATTAAATAAAAAAATGAAAAAAAAGAAAATAATGTATAACGTATAACATAGGAGACAAAGAGGCGGTCTATAAATTGTTATTTTCTTTTTTTATCTCTTATCTGAGTGTTATCTGAGAAAATCTCTTGTATTTTAATCTGATCTGAACATTTTTATGTTCAGAATCGATTCGACTTCGACATTTAAAATCTTTTTTCTGGATTCTGTATTTTCTATTTTAATAGAATATTCTTTTTTATTATCCAATTCAATCTTTTTATTTATTTTGTTTTGATTGCGGTTGTATCTACACATCTTATTAGTTTATTTTTGTAGTTTATTTTTTTAGGGTTGCTAACTCAATGGTAGAGTACTCGGCTTTTAAGTGCGACTCAAATTTTTACACATTTCTATGAAGCAATGGATTCGTCCATACCATCGGTAGAGTTTGTAAGACCACGACTGATCCAGAAAGGAATGAATGGAAAAAGCAGCATGTCGTATCAATGGAAAATTCTAAGAATATTTCATTGTTATTGGATCGGGCCAAAATCCATGTTTGTATTCTTGGCTCGCAACAAAATAAATTCACAGTTGGGTTGAATTAATAAATGGATAGAGTTTAGTGGCTCCAATTATAGGGAAACAAAAAGAAAGGAACGAGCTTTTGTTTTGAATTTGAATGATTCCCCCATCTAATTATACGTTAAAAATAAAAATATTAGTACTTGATGTGGGAAAAGCTTTTCCCATGAATGGATTATTGATTTTTGTTATGAATCCTAACTATTAGCTATTCTCCATTATAATTAGATTATGGGGTGGCGATAAATGTGTAGAAGAAAGAGTATATTGATAAAGATCTTTTTTTTTTTCCAAAATCAAAAGAGCGATTGGGTTGAGAAAATAAAGGATTTCTAACTATCTTGTTATCCTAGAACGAATATAAAACAATTAGATGGAAAAAGCGAGTAGAGAGAGTCCGTTGATGAGTCTTACTTGTTTTCTAGGTATCTATTTCTTTTTTATTAGAATAGAATACCCTGTTTTGACTGTATCGCACTATGTATTATTTGATAACCAAATAAATCTTCGATCCTTGGCCCAAATCAAATTTCAAAAATGGAGGAATCTCAAGTATATTTAGAACTAGATAGATCTCGTCAACATGACTTCCTATACCCACTTATTTTTCGGGAGTATATTTATGCACTTGCTTACGATCATGGTTTAAATAGTTCCATTTTGGTGCAAAATCTAGGTTATGACAATAAATCTAGTTTACTAATTGTAAAACGCTTAATTACTCGAATGTATCAACAGAATCATTTGATTATTTCTGCTAATAATTCTAACAAGAATCCATTTTTTGGGTACAACAAGAATTTGTATTCTCAAATAATATCAGAGGGGCTTGCCATCAGTGTGGAAATTCCATTTTCCCTACAATTAATATCTTCCTTACAGAAGGCAGAAATCATAAAATCCTATAATTTACGATCAATTCATTCAATATTTCCTTTTTTTGAGGAAAAATTTCCATATTTAAATTATGTGTCAGATGTACAAATACCCTACCCTATCCATCTAGAAATCTTGATTCAAACCCTTCGATACTGGGTGAAAGATGCCTCCTCCTTTCATTTATTAAGGCTCTTTCTTTATGAGTATTGTAATTGGAATAGTCTTATTACTCCAAAAAAAGGGATTTCTACTTTTTCAAAAAGTAATCCAAGATTTTTCCTGTTCCTATATAATTTTTATGTATGTGAATACGAAGCCATCTTTCTTTTTCTCCGTAACAAATCTTCTTATTTACGATTAACATCTTCTGGAGTCTTTTTTGAACGAATCTATTTCTATGCAAAAATAGAACATTTTGTAGAAGTCTTTGATAAGGATTTTCCGTCCACCCTATGGTTCTTCAAGGACCCTTTCATTCATTATGTTAGATATCAAGGAAAATCCATTCTGGCTTCAAAGAATACGCCCTTTTTGATGAAAAAATGGAAATACTATCTTATCCATTTATGGCAATGTCATTTTTTTGTTTGGTCTCAACCAGGAAAGATCCATATAAACCAATTATCCGAGCATTCATTTTACTTTTTGGGCTATTTTTCAAATGTGCGGCTAAATCCTTCAGTGGTACGGAGTCAAATGTTGGAAAAGTCATTTATAATGGAAAATCTTATGAAAAAGCTTGATCCAATAATTCCAATTATTCCTCTAATTAGATCATTGGCTAAAGCAAAATTTTGTAATCTATTAGGACATCCCATTAGTAAGCCGGTCTGGGCCGATTCATCCGATTTTGATATTATTGACCGATTTTTGCAGATATGCAGA